CCGGAAAAAAATATCATATGCCTCGATATGAAACCATTTGATACGGAAAGCCATGATTTGATAGATTTATTTTCGATATCTATATCTTATCTTATAGAAATTTAAATGTAAATTGATCTTTTCTTGTGTTCTCTGAAATTAAAGAAAGATATTGAAAATGAAAAATTACTTTTGGGACTTGGAATAAGCCTTTCTTCCGTGGAGGAAGGGAATAGCAATTTATTCCTATGGAACCCCTAGGAACAAGAAGATTTAATCAGAAATATCGACAGATTCTTCTGGAGTTCAAACCAAAGAAAGATGGAAAATGAAATAAAAGAAGATAATTTCATCTCTATTTTGATATCGAATTTGAATATCAGAATAGTAGATATAGTCATGATTCAATGGGTTAGATCCACTTACTTTTTATTTTGTTGATTGATAATCTTTCCAATGAATTTGGATTGGAATAACAGAAAAATAGGAATATCTGGAAATTAAATGAGATGACTTATCATTATTCATTATAAAAAAAAAATGTTCACCTTTCTAACTAGAATTACTAGAATTCTAATTCATTAGAATTATTATATTATCATTTTTTAGAATTAAAAATTTCATAATTCCATTTTCCTTTCCGAATGAAATTCGAAAATTCCTTACTTTTTTATTACAAATATCAACAATATCCTCTCCCCTCAAATATGAATACTACCGTTGGGTTTTTATGCAAAAAAGCCCCTTATCGGATTTGAACCGATGACTTACGCCTTACCATGGCGTTACTCTACCACTGAGTTAAAAGGGCCCCTTTGATTCAATTCCTGAATAAGTAACTAGACACTATGAGTCTAGTACATATATTTAGTATTGCATATGCTCCTATTTATATGGATACTTATTCTATATATTTCTATTCTATTATACTATATTCGAATTATATTGAATTCTATTAAAATAGAATATATGTACATAGATATATTTTATAGTGGCTCATTACGGAACAATAAATTGAATTTACCTAGTGAGTATAGTATAGAGAAGGGTTAAAATGGGTTTTGGTTTATTGATATTGGATTTGATAAATATCAATGCAATGAATTATTTGAAAACCGATCCTAATGGGATTGCTCCATGTACCCGCCAATTCAATATATAATATACCCAATCAATATATAATATATCCAATAAATTTCCTCAAATCATTGATAAATGGATTCCATTTGTCCCTCAACCAAATTCTTATTGAAAAACAATTTTCAATAACTTGTTGATCCCTATCCCTCTTCCCAGATTTCCAGATTGATTATCGTTTTTTAATTTCCTTTTTTTCCCGGCTTAGTGTGAGATATAAATATGCCCATCGAATCTTAACAATGAATGAATCAATGAATGTGAAAAAAAAATGAAGTTTAAACTAAACCCCTCGCCCTTTCCGGTAAACCAATCATTCTCCGAAAGAAAGGGTCCTGTCCTATCCTTCGTATTTTTTATTTTTTCTATTTTTTTTTTTTTAGAATTCTAGAGTAGCCATTGGAATGAACAATTTATAAATCGAAATGAGGAATCAAAAAGTTCTTATGGACTTATGACAGACGGAAAAAAACTTCTGATCGAGTCATATCATTATATTGACAATTTCAAAAAACTGTTCATACTATGAACATAATATAATGGCGGTTGGGCAAGTATGCCCCCATCGTCTAGTGGTTTAGGACATCTCTCTTTCAAGGAGGCAGCGGGGATTCGACTTCCCCTGGGGGTAGGGTACTACTAAAGGAAGTTGATCCTGGGATTTTCAATAAAGACTGAGATTGACTCTTCCTGGGTCGATGCCCGAGCGGTTAATGGGGACGGACTGTAAATTCGTTGGCAATATGTCTACGCTGGTTCAAATCCAGCTCGGCCCAACCCAATAATTCGCCGATCCATCATGAAATGATATAACCATTTGTTGTTTTCCGGAAATACCCGATGTGTCGATATGGAAGAATAAAAAATAGATACATACCTTACCTGCCTTTCTTCTTTGATTACGTATTTTTCCAAAAATTCAAATCTTGCTAATGATTTAGATTCCTATCAGGATCTGTAAGTATAAAGTATAAGTAAAGAAAGGGGGAGTAAAGTAAATAAAAAAACTCTTTTTTCCTTGATTCATTGAAAGATTTATTTTCAATCGATTTGGCAATAACGAAAAGATTACTAGTAATCCGTGTCGATCTCGCTAAAGTGCATATCCGTGTAGATATCAATATCTCAGTCCCGCCTCTGTCAGTTACAACACAACGATTCTAATCGAAAATGGAAATGAAGAGGTTTGAATGAAATGGTAAGAATATGTACGCTCTACGCTTTTTTCCCTGGGACTGTAGTTCAATTGGTCAGAGCACCGCCCTGTCAAGGCGGAAGCTGCGGGTTCGAGCCCCGTCAGTCCCGATGGATACAAATCCAATAAAAAAAGACATCAATTTATCTCTCCATTTTCTGTGAAAGGGAATAGAACAGAATTTTTTTCCTAACTAGGACCCCCTTTCTTTATTTCTTTTTTTTCTTTTTCGTTTCACATTTATCATCAAACCAATATGGTAATTTCCATTTCGTGAACTAATATTGATTGGTGGGAAAGAAACATATGTGGATTAGTATAAATATTAGTAGCGTCCTATTCAGGATTCCAAGAAAAAGAGATACCGTACTGCTGGGCCTGGCTTTTTTCGATTACTCCTGATCTGTGTAATGGAATAGAGTACTATATATGTTTACCACGAACACACCCACAAATGGAATTTTCACAATACAAAAGAAATTGAACATAGTTGATTCGAATACTTTAAGATTCAAAGTATATCCCTTATCTTGCCCCGATTTTGTGTAACTAATTTCAATTACTAATTATTTGAATTTGAAACAATCTATCTCATTCAAATTTCACACTGAACTTTTGATACATGTGTCCTATTCCTAATGCAAGTAGGAGAATATTAAAAAAATAAAGATCAAACAAAGATTCCCTCTCGATAATTTTTAGTTTAAGAGAAGAGTCCCGCTGAAGAAAGAACAAACAAACTCTTAAAAAATAAATAAATAAAAAAGTAAAGGAATTTTTGATTGGATCAATAATCCAATTTTGAATTCGGTATGGATAAAAGATCTTCCTATGTTATACTATTCAATTCTCGACGATGAATCGAGTTGATAGCTCAGATATTGTTATTCATGATATTGATCCGATTCGATATCATCGAGATGTCATTTTTATTATCCCATTGAATTTACCGACGAAAGATTTTTCATCTCTATGGGATTAAATCCCGAGTTATTGCGAATTAAAGAGAAATGAAACGATGAGATTATGGAAGTCAATATTCTAGCGTTTATTGCTACTGCACTGTTCATTCTAGTTCCTACTGCCTTTTTACTTATAATTTACGTAAAAACAGTAAGTCAAAGTGATTAATTTAACTTAAACTTGACTTCTTAGTTCTTATCAATGCAATCAAGAAAAAAATGCAAAAGGATTTTAATTTCGTGTCTTAGTCTTCAATGAAATGATCGGACTAGAATCAGCAGATTTCTATGAAATCGGATAGTTTAGTTTGGTAGAAAGAAATAGCTTTTATTTCTTTCTACCAAACTATCTATTATTGTTATTGTTATTGTAGTATAGAAAAATAAAGATACTTTAATATGGATCAATCTACAATATGTATCTTCCTATTCATGTATATATCAATCACAGATATGTAATGTACATAGCGCCCCCCAATTTTTTTTTTCATCTATTATCTATTTGATTTGTATTGGTTCCAATCAATCTGAAATAATAAAAAAAAGAAGGACACCTCTTATTCTTCCGAGATTAAGATTTATATAGATTTATGATTATTTTCAAGACCAATCTCGGTATCATATTAAAAAAAATCAAGTAATCTTTTTAGTATTACGAAGAAAAGAAGTAGTTGATTAAATAGTTGACAGATGATCCCCCGGTTCTATGGGAAACTTTTTCCTATTTCTAAAAGATTAGTAAAACCAAATCGATTTTTAATGTTTGAACCATGATAGGAAATCAGTTCAATAAAGCATAAACTCAATTTCGAAACTAATAAACCAAATAAAAAAATAAGTGGTAAGCATAAGCACGTAATAATGTGACTCACCTAAGGCAACGGGAATATCTTATTATGTGTAGTTTCTCGTTAGACTTAGACAACCACTATGTCTATCTTGTTTCCCATAGAAAGTGTGTATCCCTTAATATAATAACTAATAACATATAATAACTAATAACAGAACTCTTTTGAAAAAAAAGGGGGGGATAAAAAGGTTCTGCGGTTCCTCATTGTCTATATATCTATATATATCTATATATAGGGTCATTTCATCGAACTAGAAATTTTAGGAAGAATTTGGTTGGAATCCATTTCTTATTATTTGTATTCCTTTTCCTTTTCAAATATGAACATGGGAATAATTGAAATATTTATTTGATTGAAAGAGTCCTTTCTTTATCTTTATATATATTATATATATACATATATTCGAATACAGTATTCCAATCGAATAGAATTCCGAAATGTAGGTATTTTTTTTTTAATTCAATTTCTAAGTTAATTAATGAATTAAAAAAATTGCAGAACCATCTCAATTGATACAGTTTGAGTTTGCTCCCTCAACTAAATTCGTAATATCTTTAAAGTCCACTTCTTCCCCATACTACGAGGGAAAGGGAAAATGTAAAGACTACCATTAAAGCAGCCCAAGCGAGACTTACTATATCCATGTGAATTATGCCCCCTATCTCTATCAATATCAATATGAAGGAATTATTTCATTATTGTTCACTAATACTAATAATAGTGGAATCGCTGGCGCAGAGTCAAAAAAAGGAATTCTGTCCTAACACTATTGACGAAAGAATCCAATAAATCGAACTATAACATCTAACAAGTTCTTATATGATCTCTAATAGAATCGGAAAACATTGAGCACAAACAAAAATATCTGTAGACACC